GAATGAGAAATGAATCGTTAAAAAATGAAAATGATAAAGAACCCTTTTTTGTTTTGTTGAATTTTATCTATGAATTGAAGTTACAACTAGTTAGTTTAGTTACAATAAAGGAGTTCTCTTTTAGGAAAACACAAACTAAAAAATCTCTATTGACGACCTAATTAAATGGAAAGGATAATTAAATAAATAAAATGATACAATAAATACTAAAGATTCCTTTTGAACCTTCAAATTGCTATTTCAACGAGTTGTTATTTATCAATAAAAATGAAATGCTTCCTAACAAATTTGACATTTTACATTGAATTGACCCCTTCACCTTCAATCTCGACGATTGACTAAAAAAAGGGTTATTATGATTTCGAGCAAGCCGCTATGGTGAAATCGGTAGACACGCTGCTCTTAGGAAGCAGTGCTAGAGCATCTCGGTTCGAGTCCGAGTGGCGGCATAGTATCTTCTAAAAGAGATAGAATAAGTCCTATAATGAAAATGAATTTCATTCCTGATTTCCATTCCATAAAATCGAGAAACCCAGGCTTTTTTCATAATTTTTATGATTTTTTCAACTTTAGAGCATATATTAACTCATATATCTTTTTCAGTCGTTTCAATTGTAATTACAATTCATTTTTTAACCTTATTCTTATTAGTAGATGAAGTCGTAGGACTATATGATTCATCAGAAAAGGGCATGATAGTCACCTTTTTCTGTATAACAGGATTATTAGTCACTCGTTGGATTTATTCAGGACATTTCCCATTAAGTGATTTATATGAATCATTACTCTTTCTTTCATGGGGTTTCTCCCTTATTCATATGGTTTCCTATTTTAAATTTAAAAAGCGCAAAAATAATTTAAGTGCAATAACCGCACCAAGTGCTATTTTTACCCAAGGCTTTGCCACTTCGGGTCTTTTAACCAAAATGCATCAATCCGCAATATTAGCACCTGCTCTCCAATCCCAGTGGTTAATGATGCACGTAAGTATGATGGTATTAGGCTATGCAGCTCTTTTATGTGGATCATTATTATCAGTAGCTCTTCTAGTCATTACATTTCGAAAGGCCATAAAGATTATTGGTGAAAACAATAATTTTGCATTTTCGTTTGGGAAAATCCAATACATGAATGAAAGAAGCAATGTTTTACTAAACACTTATTTTCTTTCTTCTAAAAATTATTACAGATATCAATTGACTCAACAATTGGATCGTTGGAGTTATCGTATTATTAGTCTCGGGTTTATCTTTTTAACCATAGGAATTCTTTCGGGAGCCGTATGGGCTAATGAGGCGTGGGGATCATATTGGAATTGGGACCCAAAGGAAACTTGGGCGTTTATTACTTGGACCGTATTCGCGATTTATTTCCATACCCGAACAAATAAAAATTTGGAAGGTGTAAATTCCGCACTTGTGGCTTCTATGGGATTTCTTATAATTTGGATATGCTATTTTGGGGTCAATCTATTAGGAATAGGTTTACATAGTTATGGTTCATTTACATTAAATTAACATCTAATTGAATTGAATAAAGAGGCTAGGCCTAACAAATACTAACACAGGACGGCGTATATATTATATATAAGTATAAGAAAACTTATTGTAAGCTGTCAAGAACCTTTTGAATCGCTCCACTACTTGATTCAAAAGGTTCTAACAAAAGCCAAAGATGTCTGATTAAAATTCAATTTAATGCTTTTACCTTTTTTACTTAACTTAAACTTAAGAGAAGAAAAAAGACTTCTTTTTTTTCTTTTTCATTGTACAACGACCAATTTGAAAAACCATAGGATTCCTTTTTGATTTTTTTTATTCATGAAAACTATCTATAAAAATAATTATATAGAATAGTTTCGACCTTCTCACCTGATAATGAGAGGACGAAATCCGGATAAATACCAATACCTAGTACTGGTAGAAAGATAGAGATCGAAACAAATAACTCTCGTGGTCCAGAATCAAAAAAATAAGAACTTGGAGCATTAAATAGCTTGTATCCATAGAACATTTGACGTGACATAGATAATGAATAAATAGGAGTTAATATCATTCCAATTGCCATTACGAAAGTAATTAGTATTTTTGGCATTAAAAAATATTTTTGGCTGGTAATTATTCCAAAAAAGACTATCAATTCTGCAACAAAACCACTCATGCCCGGTAATGCAAGAGAAGCCATGGATAAGATACTGAACATCGTAAATATTTTGGGAATCGAAACGGCCATTCCGCCCATTTCGTCGAGATAAACAAGACGCATTCTATCATAACTCGTTCCTGCCAAGAAAAAAAGTGCAGCACCGATAAAGCCATGAGATATTATTTGTAAAATAGCTCCGTTGAGTCCCGTATCAGTTATCGAACCAATTCCTATAATTATGAAACCCATATGAGATACGGAGGAATAGGCTATTCTTTTTTTTAAATTCCGTTGACCAAGAGATGTTGAAGCTGCATAAATTATTTGCATTGTACCCACTATTATCAACCAGGGAGAAAATATGGAATGCGCATGGGGTAATAATTCCATATTGATCCGAACTAATCCATATGCTCCCATTTTTAATAAAATTCCGGCTAGAAGCATACAAGTACTGTAATGGGCCTCCCCGTGGGTATCCGGTAACCACGTATGTAAGGGTATAATCGGCGATTTGACAGCAAAAGCAATAAGAAATCCAATATAGAATATTATTTCCAGTGCGACAGGATATGATTGATTAGCTAATGTTTCAAAATTTAATGTTGGTTCATTAGAACCGTATAAACCGAGACCCAAAACTCCTATTAATAGAAAAACGGAACCCCCTGCAGTGTACAAAATAAATTTTGTAGCCGAGTACAGACGTTTCTTTCCCCCCCACATGGATAGAAGTAGATAAACGGGAATTAATTCGAACTCCCACATGATGAAAAAAAGTAAAAGGTCTCGAGAAGAAAATGATCCTATTTGACCACTGTACATTGCTAGCATCAGGAAATGAAATAATCGTGAATCTCGAGTAACTGGCCAAGCCGCCAAAGTCGCTAAAGTGGTGATAAATCCTGTCAGTAAAATGGGCCCTATAGAAAGTCCATCTATTCCCAATCTCCAGTAAAAATCAAAAAAATTGATCCATTTATAATCTTCCGCCAGCTGGATTAATGGATCGTCCAATCGGAAATGATAACAAAATGCATAGGTTGTTAGAAGGAGTTCGAAAATGCATATACATATTGTATACCACTTAATTAGCTTATTTCCTTTATGAGGAAGAAAGAAAAGTAAAGAACCTGCAGATATTGGTAAAAATACAATTATTGTTAACCAAGGAAAATAATTCGTGGTAAAGACAAGATACACTTGGACCAGAAAAACCCGTGCTCAAAAAGGTTTTTTTTGAGCACGGGTTTTTTCAGTAAAAAAAATCAAATGGATTCAAAATATATTCAACTAGGGTTTTCTGGACCGTATCAATAAGCTAGACCCATACTTCGAGTTGTTTCATGCCATAAATAAACTCGAACGCTCAAGAAATCCGTTGGACAAGCGGATTCACATCTCTTACAACCAACACAATCTTCTGTTCTTGGAGCGGAAGCAATTTGCTTAGCTTTACATCCATCCCAAGGTATCATTTCTAACACATCGGTGGGGCAGGCTCGGACACATTGAGTACACCCAATACATGTATCATAAATTTTTACTGAATGTGACATGGGATCTATAAATTTTTGAACATCATAAAATTTCAATCTAGTAAACTTGTAAATAAATATAGTTAAACACCAGATGAATCAACGATTTACCAGAAATTTTCTAATCAATTTCCTTCGGGATCAACTCATAAGAAAGGACCAAGATACTTTGATTTCTTACGTTTTCGAAAACATGATGTAGATTCCAACATATTGTACATGCTAATTCAAATTGGTGAATCTTATAATTTAATATTATTAATATTACTTATTCAACAAAGTTGATTGATTGATACGCGTTGATTTTCTGTTACGATAAATCGAGGACACAATAGCTGATCCAATAGCTGCTTCAGCGGCTGCAATAGCTATAACAAAAATTGAGAAAATATTTCCTTTTAATTGCCGACTATCAAAAAAATCAGAAAATGTTACAAAATTTATATTAACCGCATTCAGTATAAGTTCAAGACACATAAGGGCCCTAACCATATTTCGACTCGTGATCAATCCATAAATACCGATAGAAAATAAATAGGCACTCAAAACAAGTATATGTTCGAGCATCATTGACCAACTCCTTATCAATTTCGATTCATTATTAATATGAACAATAATTCAACAGATTTGATTGACTAGAGTATAACAAAAAAAAAGAATCTATTGGAAATATATCGAATAAACGAATTTCTATTTTATACACGAGCAATATTCAAATAGAATTCAAAGAAAATGGATGCGATAAGACAGAAAAAACAGAAAAAGGTTTCATTTTGATTGCTTGCTATTCCTAGTTAGAAAGATTTATTACTGACGAGCCACAGCAATTGCACCTATCAAAGCAACTAAAAGAATTATTGAAATGAATTCAAATGGAAGAAAAAAATCGGTTGCTAAATGAATTCCAATTTGTTGACTATTACTTATCAAATCTTGTTCTATAATTTGATTTGATCTTGTAGTCCAAATAATCCCGTACCATGATGTATCTAATATAGTAGTAATTAGCGAAACAAGAATACTTGTACAAACCAACGAAGTAAGGCCATTCCCAATGGTCCACAGATTAAAATCTTTATAATATTCTGAACCATTCATGAACATCACAGCAAATAGGATTAAAACATTTATGGCTCCCACATAAATAAGGAGCTGGGCAGCAGCTACAAAATGAGAATTTGAGAGAATATAAAATAAGGATATACAAACAAGAACCAATCCCAATGAAAAGGCAGAATAAATTGGATTGGTAAGTAATACCACTCCCAGGCCTCCTAATATAAGACCCGATCCCAGAAAAACTAAAAGAAAATCGTGTATTGGTCCAGGCAAATCCATTCTGTGTAAAATAAGAGATAAATAAATTGAAATGCTTTTCATGATCTTATTGACCCGACCAGGAATTTTTTTTTATGATACGTTCCTAATTGAATAAAATCCTAATCTATTAGGCGTGAATTACTCTAAGCACAATTATTGGACAGTTTCGTTTTTGATTCTTTTTTGTTTGTTCAAAAGAAAAGGGTATTTTGTTTTTTGAAACTATATATTTCGAAATAATTACGAATATATTAATATAGTTTTATTTTCAATAAAAAGGAATCCGAAATTCTTATCAACCAGTTAATTTGTAATTGAATTTTTATTTATTGACCAAAGGCCTCATTCTTTTTTTAATTCAAACCAAACAGTCTTTTCTTTTAACTTAAACCAAAACGGAACCTTAAAAGAATGAATGGGAAATTTCTCTTTACTTTAATAGAACAGGAGGTTTACTTACTGAGTTTTTCTTTGAATTGAATTCAAAATTGTTCGAATTGTATAATCGTCAATTACTGACATTGGTAAACGGCCCAAAGCAATTTGATTATAATTCAATTCGTGACGGTCGTAAGTAGAAAGTTCATATTCTTCAGTCATTGATAAACAATTTGTTGGACAATACTCAACGCAGTTACCACAAAATATACAAATTCCGAAATCAATACTGTAATTAAGCAATCGTTTTTTTCGAATATCCGTTTCAAATTTCCAATCAACAACGGGTAGATCTATAGGGCATACACGAACACATACTTCACAAGCAATGCATTTATCAAATTCAAAATGGATTCGTCCGCGGAAACGCTCTGATGTGATTAATTTTTCATAAGGATATTGAATAGTTACGGGTAAACGATTTGCGTGGGATAAGGTAATCATGAAACCTTGACCAATGTACCTTGCTGCTCGGACTGTTTGGTGGCCATAATTCATGAACCCAGTTACCATAGGGAACATATCGTGAATATCTATGAATAATTTTATGTTTGTTTCTTTCTCTTGTTTGAACCAAGTCATGAATCTCATATTCTTTTTTTCTTTACAGTGAAAGAAGTTGGAAAGAAGTTGTTAATAATAGATTACCCAGAGAAATGGGTAAAAGAAATTTCCACCCGAGATTTAATAATTGGTCCATTCTTAACCTAGGTAAAGTCCATCGTGTTGCGATAGAAATAAACAAAAACAAATAAGTTTTAGCTAATGTAATAAAGATACCAATTGTCGTTCCAATGATTCCATTTATTTTATTTATTTCAAATAGCTCAGGGACGAATACATACGGAATGGAAATATTCCAACCCCCCAAGTAAAGAACTGTTACAAATAACGAAGAAAGTAATAGATTTAGATAGGAAGCAACGTAAAATAAACCAAATTTGATACCTGAATATTCGGTTTGATACCCTGCTACTAATTCTTCCTCCGCTTCTGGTAAATCAAAAGGTAATCTCTCACATTCTGCTAGAGAAGAAATTAGAAAAACGATAAACCCTATTGGCTGACGCCACAAATTCCATCCCCAAAAACCATATTTTGATTGCGCCTCAACTATATCAACTGTACTTGAACTGTTAGATAATTATAGTCGATGATAACATCACTGTTTACATCGCTAGTCCAAAACCGTACATGAGATTTTCACCTCATACGGCTCCTCGTGGGTCACAAATAAATTTTAGGACCGAATCAGTATTATTTATCTTCGTATGGTTGTAGAATAGATAGAGAAAAAATAGATTGGAAGGTCCAAAATTATACCAATGGAATTCTGTCTGCTATATTCTGAAGAATAAAAAATAAGTGCTTCTGAATTGATCTCGCCCGTTCATAATTTCAAGTTGAGTAATAACTTAAGCCTTCAATAAAATACTTCTTGTAGAATATCAATAGATATTTCAACCCATTGTTTTCTATTACGAAAAAAATGAAACATTCCATTAGCTCATAAATCATGACACGGATTAGATCTCTCTATATCTATGAAAGAAAGAAAAAAAAAAAAGATTTCTTTTTTATTCTTTATTGTTTCTTTTTCGTTCCTATTCTGCTTTCGGATCTGATAAAACCACGAATGGGGCTTAAACTAAAAAATAGTAAAGGATTATTTCGTTCCTGATAGTCATTACTTTAATCGGCAGATAGGAGGATACTCTGGACCGGAATCATGGGGAGTACTGCCTAGTCATTTCTACGAATTTAAAGCCCCAATTAGTATTCTTTTTATGTTATCCAGAAGTCTCTTTTTATATAATTTACATAATCTCCATTACCAATCCTTTATGTATTTTGGTGTTCCTAACCATCCACTCGTTTTTTGTTCAATCCCCCGTTTGTTTAGCAATACATGTATGGGAATCCATACAAAGGATAGCGAAAACTCTATACGGTTGATCTTTTGAGCCCGCTTCAAGCTAGATTGACTAATCAACCCGTCTTGGGGTAAAGACTTCTTCCGCTTACGTTTTCTTCCACTTACCTCTTGTACATAGGAAATGAGATTCCATTTTTTTGTTTAATTTACTGCGAATTTATAAGCTGCTTTCTTTCACTCATATATAACTATCTAATTTAGTTTATCAACTCAACTTATTTTCTAGAACGAAAGGAATAGGTAAAATAAAAGTTTCTATTTCAACGAATCGCACGTAGAGATATTGATAAAACACATAGAGTTAATGGTATTTCATAACTAATCGATTGAGCAGCAGCTCGCAGACCACCTAAAAAGGAATATTTATTATTCGATCCGTATCCTGACATAAGAAGTCCAACGGGAGCAATACTTGAAATGGCAATCCATAAAAAAATACCGATATTGAGATCGGCTAAAATAAGGCGAGAGCTAAAAGGAATTACTGAAAAACTTAGTAAAATTGATATGACTGCTATAGCCGGTCCAATACTAAATAAACGAGTATTGCCTCTAGATGGAAGAATATTTTCTTTGAAAAGCAGTTTTGTTCCATCTGCTAGCGCTTGAAGAATGCCCAAAGGACCGGCGTATTCAGGCCCAATACGTTGTTGTATTGCTGCAGATATTTCTCTTTCTAACCATACAATTACTAGTACACCTATTGTGATTCCCAAAACAAGAGTCAAAATAGGGACCAACATCCATATGATCCCATAGACCTCTTTTAAAGATTCCAATGTGTAAAAGGAATTGATATCTTCTACTTCTGTCGTATAAATTATCATTTCAACGATCCACTTCTCCCATAATGATATCTATGCTACCTAGTATCGTCATAATATCAGCCAATTTCATTCTTTTAACTAACTGAGGAAGAATTTGCAAATTGATAAAACCCGGCGGGCGAATTTTCCATCTCCAAGGAAAACCGCTTTGATCCCCTATCAGAAAAATTCCTAATTCTCCCTTTGGGGCTTCCATTCTCGCATAAAGTTCTTGTCTCGGTAATTCAAATGTGGGAGAAGGTTTTTTACTAATGAATCGATATTCAAAATCATTCCATTCTGGATCCCTTTCTCGATCAAAGCATCGGATTTCTAAATTCTCATAGGGACCACCCGGAATTCCTTCCAGGGCCTGTTGAATTATTTTTATAGATTCCGTCATTTCACTGATTCGGACTAAATAACGAGCTAATGAATCTCCTTCTTTTTGCCACTGGATTTCCCAATCAAATTCGTCGTAACACTCATAATGATCAACTTTCCGAAGATCCCATTTGATTCCAGATGCTCGTAGCATTGGGCCGGATAAACCCCAATTTATTGCTTCTTCTCCACCAATAACGCCTATCCCTTCAACTCGTTCTAAAAAAATAGGATTTCGCGTAATAAGTTTTTGATATTCAACAATTCCTGTTAAAAAATAATCACAGAAATCCAAACATTTATCTATCCAGCCGTAAGGTAGATCGGCCGCCACTCCTCCGATACGAAAATAATTATGCATCATTCTCATACCGGTGGCAGCTTCGAATAGATCATATACTAATTCTCTTTCTCTGAAAATATAGAAAAAGGGGGTCTGTGCACCAATATCTGCCATAAAAGGTCCAAGCCATAATAGATGAGAAGCTATACGACTCAACTCCAACATAATTACTCTGATATAGCTGGCCCTTTTAGGGACTTGAATATTCCCCAACTGTTCTGGTCCATTTACGGTTATTGCTTCCGTGAACATAGTGGCTAAATAATCCCAACGCGTTACATACGGCAAATATTGTATAATTGTTCGGTTTTCCGCAATTTTTTCCATTCCTCTGTGTAAATAACCTAATATTGGTTCACAGTCAACAACATCTTCACCATCTAGAGTAACGATGAGACGAAGAACACCATGCATTGATGGGTGGTGAGGCCCCATATTGACTATCATAAGGTCTTTTTCTGTAGCTGATAGATTCATAAGTTTTTCCTCGATTCATTCTTACATGAATTGTTGAAAACGAAAACAAGTACATCAAAATGAAAATCTAATAAATCGACTAATTCAAAATTTGCAAATTAACGATTTTTTGATTCCCGAATATCCAACTCACCAATTAATTCTTTATAACGTATTTTATTTGTCTTTGATAAATAAGATAGCAGTCGTTGACGTTTTCCTAGAATTTTACGTAGACCTCTCTGAGATAAATAGTCTTTTTTGTGCAATTCCAAATGTGAAGTAAGTCTTCGTATCTTATTGGTGAAACTAACTATTTGAAATTCAACAGACCCCCTGTTTTCTTCTTTTTTTTCTTGAAAAATAACTGAGATGAATGAATTTTTTACCATAAAACCAAAAAATTTCCCCCTTTTTTTGAATGTGAATTTTACTGATCAGTAATAATAATACCAGTCATTTTGATATACACGATGATTTTAAGTTCGTTATGAACTTTATCATTTTTTTTTTCAAATAAAATTAATCAATCCGGGTTTCGATTTGATTCGTATAGGGATACAAAAGAGTGAGAGATTTCTACAAAAGAGAAAATTTGAGAGTTCAAATAAGAGGATTTTGTTGATTCATTTGTCGATCTAATTGATATGTATGTCATTAAATTAGTATCGTGTATCAGAATAAAATGGAAGACAATCCTTGTGACCATCTATTTGTTTTCATATACCCGGCACGATACATACATAATATAGGGGAAAATGTACCATTAAAATGGACCATTAACGAATTTTCAGACGCGGATACATACGGATCCTTATCATACTGAAACGACTGCCGTTATTAGTATTAAACCAATATCGATTCATACAAGCTAAATCTTCTAATCGATAATTGGGCCAAAGAAAGAACTTTAATTTAATTAGTTTCTTTTTATCACTACCAAGATGTTTATTTTTAGTCAAAACTTGACCACAGTTTTTTACATTATTTAAAAATACTGCATTTCTATGCATACCATTTTTATCCCTTGAATTGAAAGAAATTCGAATTCGCAATTCTCGCCGGTGGTTAGGGGATAAAATATTTTCAGGAACAAACAAATCATAATGATTTTTGTCTTTATTTTCAGTCATTTTTTGATGTCTTGCAATAAATTCATAAAAATGATTTTTATCAATATAGTTTTTTTCTTGGTATCTTTGATTAATTTGGTGTTTATTTTTATGAACCAACAAAATACTTATAGTTTGATATAGAATAAATTGTCCATCATTTTTTACCGACAGACGAACTGGATCGATAATCAATATTCCTTTTTTCATTAGTTCTCTAAGAGTTAAATCCTTCTGAATCATCAAAATATCCAGATTCATTTCTCCCCGTTGAATAGAGGATATAACAATTTCGTTTGGATTTATCAGTCTAAGCAGGAGGCAATATACTTTGATATTATTGATTATTCTTTGATTTAAAGAATCATCCCATCTCAATTGAAAACGCAAATACCTTTTTAGGAAGAAATCAAGCTCTGCTTCCGTGTTGCTCTTGTATTGCTTTTTCTTTCTACGTTTTTTTTTGTCTGATTTATCATAATCTTCTTCAACATCTTTTTCTTGGTTTGAGAGAACGGATTTAAAATTTCCTTGTTTTTGTGCATCTGATACAAGACCCCCTTCACCTATGGGTTCTTTTTCTTCTTGATTTCGATTCTCTAATCCAATAATTTGTTTTTCGTTTGGTGCTATAAGGGAGTCCCTTTTTTTATTTTCAATAATATTTTTATTAATGTTCCTATTTCCATTAAAATTGAAAAGAAGTAATTTTATTGGTATGATCCATGGTTTAACCTTATATGCATTATATAGCAGCACAAATTCTGGGAAGAACCAAAGTTCTAGATTCGGTATAGGATGACTTAGTATTTCTTCATTCAGTCCCATCCAATCAAAATGGCTTCCTTTTTTATTGGGTGGGTTGCTTTCTTGATCTTGATAAATTGTGAAATAAAAAAGGTCCATTTTATCAATTAGTTGATAATTCTTAACCACAGTCTTAATATTTTTGTTACTCTTTGTACTGGTATCGACCCAGGACTCAATATCGACCTTATTTCTAAGACAAAAATGAAGAATTCTCCAATTAAAAAACTTTCTGTGCGAAAAATTCCCCATAGCATCTAGGATATCGCCTTCTCCTAGATAATTATGGATAGGGATATCCCTCAATGTATCAAAAAAATTTTGTTTATCCATGTTGTAATGATAAGAACTCTCTTCCCTCTTATTTACTTGGAATGGTGATCCATAAGCATACGGGTCCCTCTTATCTTGGTAATTAATAGATTTATATGATAAAAAATCATATCCATAGTTTTTTTTTAAATTAGATTTTTTATATTTTTGTTCTTGATTCAGTTTATATTCTTGAGTCAGTAATGAGTTCGCTTGAAAATCATTTTTTTTTTCGTAATGAATTAATCTTTCTTTTTCATCTGAATCCCATTTTGTTAAATCTTTATTTTGAGCCAGATAGTGTTGATTGACTCTATTTCGCCATTGTCTTGGTACTAATTTTAGCCATCTATTCTGAACTAAATCGTATTGATAACGACTCCTTAACCAGTTTTTCCATTCATTCATTCCAGAATGCCAAACGATTTTCTGTCTTAACCCATAATGATGTCTTAATCTGGAATGAGATACTCCCTGTTCTTCAAAATAATCTTTTATTTCATTTTTAAGAAAAAGAGATGTTCCATGATATTGAAGGATAGGTTTGAATTTATAAAAACTAATAACTTGGGTTTGTGATAATTTGTAAAATACATATGCTTGTGAGAGGGAGGATAAGTCACAAAAAGCTTTTTCATTTTTATTTCTAATACTAATATTAGAAAGTGAAGAAAGTGAGGTTTTTATAGTTGAAATAAAATGAGTTGTATTTTTAGTTGTTTTATTAATTCTTTCTTGATTTGCTTCATTATTGTGAATGAAGTTCTCAATCATTTTTTTTGTTGATTCAAGAAAAAGTTGGGTATTGGTTCTTGGAATATTAATGATATATAGAAGAATATCCATGTATATCTTTTCAATGAAAAATTTTATAAAAAAATAGAATTTCCGGATTAATCGAATATTTCTTCTTTTTACTATTTGCCAAAATTTTTTTGCTGATTCTACTATTTTATCCTGATAACTTATTTTGTTAGAACTACTATTTATTTCTTGAGTTAAAAATTCGTTTTTCTTCTCTTTTATAATTAGAATTTTTTGTATTTGATTTTTGATTGTGTTTGTTCTCTTAGTCAGATCTTTTATTTTTTTTTCTGTTAATGAATAATTTGTCCACGCCATAGATTGAATTTGAAGGGATGATTTGTGAATCATCTTATTACTGATTATCGAATCCTTTTTAGTTTCGCCCAATTCATATGGTTCTCTCAACCCAAAAAATGGAATTGGATTTATTTTTGAAAGTTCTTTTATTAGTCCCTTTAGAAATAGAATGCTTTGAGTGATCCATTTTTTTGTTTCTTTTGAAGCTTTTCGAAACAATTTAGTTTTTTCTTTTAAAATTGTTAAAGCTATAAAACATTTCGTTTTCCATTTTTTTATTTTTTTTTTTAGTTCTTTAAAAATAGGCTCAAAAAACGAACGCCGTTTTCGAGGAGAGCCAAAAGGTAGTTCAGTTTCCATTCCCCAAACTGTTAAAAAGCAAAAATCATTCTTTTGACCTTTCTTTTTTTTCATTGGATCTTTATGAGAGGGTTGTAGTTTAAATCTGTGCCAAGGTTTCAGGCAAAAAGGAAATAGGATCTTTATCTGAATACCGTCTGTTAACCAGTTTTTTGGAAATTCTGTTTCGGATAATTGAACACCATTATAAGTGCATTTAACATGCATTTCTCGATTCCAATCCGTTAAATCCTCAGACCACTCAGGAAATTGAAATAATAACATACGGGCAATGTTTTTAACTATTATCAGTGAAGGTAATATAATATATTTTCTAAGAATTGATTGGGTTATTAACACGGAGCCCCTTATTACTTGAGCAAGTAAAAGACTATCCCAAGCTTCTGCTATTTCTATCCTCATTTTCTCTTCTCTTTTGTATTTTTCTCTTTTGGCCTCGTCTTTTTTCTCGATCTTTTTTTCTGTATAATCATCAATTTTTGATTCTTTGTTTTTACGTATCCAATTTCGAGATATTCGTTTCAGCGGTCCAGAAATATCAAAAGAAAAAAAGAGTGGTTTGTCTACTCTGTCCAAAAAAAGGGGGGAATGTACATTTGCTTGAAACAGCTCCCAAGTAATTGTTTTACGCCTTTGGGCACGCATGGAACCTTTTATTATGTCGCGCCGAAAATCCGATTGTTGCGAATAGCGTATCAAAGCCACTTCGTCTGTTTGATCAGGATCATTAGCATCCTTGGTATTAGTATAAGTATCGGCGTTTGCCTGGTTATTAGTAAAAATCACGACGCGCTTGGATTTTCTTGAACGAATTTCATGCTCTGCTGTTACATTTTCCTCATTTTCGCCCTCCTGTTGTTCTAAATCGTCGATTAATTTGTATGACCATCGAGGAACTTTTTTACTTATTTCTTTTATTCCAATAGATTTTTTTCTAATTGTTTGATTGTTGGGATTAGTTATAACTATATTGAATAAAAATTTCAAAATTTTGACTCGATCCTCGGAATCGATATTTCCCTGTTCATCTTCTGTCAATGTCAATAAAGAGAGTTCTTTTTCTGTTGCTAATGATTTTATATTGAGTGTATCTAGTGTCTGTTCAAGTTCGTGATAATCAGTAGTAAGAAGTAGAGCATGAATCTTATTTATCCAAAACGGATCCGTGTTTTTTTTTTTATAAGTTTGATTTATGCTTAAAGGAGAACCCCATTTTTTGATTCTTCCGCGGTAGGGTCCATGCAAGAAAGGATCATATAGTTTAGGCAAGTATTCTCTTTTAGTTTCATTATTAGAGAATCGAGTCCTTTTTTCAAGTATGCCCAGATCAAAAGATTCCTTATCTAAAGATTCGACTCTTTTTATAAACTCCTTACTCAAATTTCTTCTTTTTAGTTCATTGATAAAACTCCAATCAGTATACAATTCATCAGAAAACCATTTTTCTGGTGTGAAAAAATATATTTTTTTTTGTATCATTTCCCCAAAAGTTGCTAAACTGGGTGGATACGTAAAAGATATTTTTTCTTTTCCATCACTTTGACATGTATAAAAAAAATATTGTGACATTTCATTTTTTATAGCATTTTCAACCCGGTCATTTTTTATATATCGCAAAGGTCGATTCCATCGTTTAGAATCAAAAAGAAGTGTCACAAGAGGTTTTTCAATCCATAATAAATATTTATCTTCTTTTTTTTTTAATATTTCTAACTTCGAACTTTCTTGATTCCCATCCAGATAAGAAGTTTCATAAACCGGTCTATTTTTAGAGTATGTCTCTTTAAAACCAAAGTGGAGTTCGCCCTTTCTTTTTTTTTTTTTCTTTCCAGTCACTCGTAGCTTTTCTGTTTCGTCCATTTTGCTCGGATCCACCTCTTCCTCCGAAAAAAGGTAAGAAGAAGTATTTTCTTCGGTCCCCTGTTTCTGGTTAGCCCCT